TGGAAGAAAATAAGTTTCTTGAAATTTTGAACTTCAATTGTATCCCCATGAAAGGAATGTTGAAGTTGAAAAAAATGCCTAATCGGTCGAATCCTTGTTCCGGAGTCTATAAATTATACGTCCTCTGGTTGAATCATAACGACTTACTTCAATTTTGACTCTATCTCCTGGTAGTATCCGTATAAAACTACGTCGGATCCTTCCTGAAACATAACCTAGAATCAGATCTTCATTATCTAAACGAACCCGGAACATACCATTGGGAAGTGATTCAGTAATTAAACCTTCATGAACCCATTTTTGTTCTTTCATTCCAGGTAAAACCCCCTTGAAGTATCAACTAATGGAGGAGGAGTGATATTAGACAACCCGTACTTTCTCTTTTTTTTTTCACACATAGGAAATTTCGGATCTAATTCAGATATTAGAAGGATTACCATATATAACACAAAATTTCTCCGCCGATTCCTTCTAGCCGAGCCTCTCGATCTGTCATTATACCTCGAGAAGTAGAAAGAATTACAATTCCCATCCCACCTAAAATTCTAGGAATTCGTTGATAATTAGAATAGATTCGTAGACCAGATCGACTGATCCGTTTTAAATTTAAAATAGTTCTAGATGGTCCTTTCCTATTCCTTCTATGTTGTAGGGTTAAAACCAAAAAATATTTATTGCTTTCCCGATGTTTCCTCACGTTTTCGATAAAACCTTCTCGTAAAAGTATTTTAACAATGTTTTCGGTGATGTTAGTAGATGCTATTCGAACCGTCCCTTTTCTATTCATGTCAGCATTTCGTATCGAGGTTATTATGTCAGCAATAGTGTCCCTACCCATGATGAACTAAAATTATTGGTGCCTCCAAATTTGGGTATAATAAACATGCTCTTTTTTTATTTATTTATGTATGAATTATTAAAGGTATATACGTGAGAGACAATCTACTAATTAATTTTTATTTCATTTAAATACCCTACTATAACTACTATATCATAGTCTCATCTTATAATACCTCAGGGGATAATGAAACTATTTTAGTAAAATTTAACTGTCTCAATTCCCGGGCAATTGCACCAAAAACTCGAGTTCCTTTTGGATTTCCTTCTTGATCAATGACAACTGCAGCATTGTCATCATATCGTATTATAATACCGTTGTCACGTTTGAGTTCTTTACAAGTACGTACAATTACAGCTCTGATCACTTCTGATCTTTCTAGAGGCATATTTGGGACTGCTTCTTTGATCACAGCAACAATAACGTCACCGATATGAGCATATCGGCGATTACTAGCTCCTATGATTCGAATACACATCAATTCTCGGGCCCCGCTGTTGTCCGCTACATTCAAATGGGTCTGAGGTTGAATCATATCATTTTTGAATCTGTTCTTTCAATGCAAAAAAGGGCGAAGGAAAAAAAAGAAATATTCTTTGTCCAAAAAAATAAACCTGCAATTGTTTTTTTTATTCCAAAGACCCTTTTTATATTATATTTATATATTTTTCTATCCTGAAATAATGAATTGAGTTCGTATAGGCATTTTGGACGCCGCTATTGAAATAGCCTTTTTGGCTATATTTTCTGCTACTCCGCCCATTTCATAAAGTATTCTACCTGGTTTAACAACAGCTACCCAATATTCGGGAGATCCTTTCCCCGACCCCATACGTGTTTCCGCAGGTCTTACTGTAACTGGTTTATCTGGAAATATACGTACCCATATTTTTCCACCACGGCGTGCATTTCGTGTCATTGCTCGTCGTCCTGCTTCTATTTGTCTAGATGTGATCCAAGCAGGTTCAAGTGCCTGAAGAGCATATCTACCGAAACAAATACGATTACCTCGATAAGATATTCCCTTCATTCGTCCTCTATGTTGTTTACGGAATCTGGTTCTTTTGGGGTTATAGTTGATGGTTGTTTGGCAATTCCATCTCTACTACAGAACCGGACATGAGAGTTTCTTCTCATCCAGCTCCTCGCGAATGAAACCATTGAAAAATGGTTAATTAATATATACATGTATTTAATGAATAATACACTGAATCATGGGATTCCTTAATATTTCATCTAATCTATTCGAAATTTGTCTATCTTGTTTGGATATATACCTAAACATATATTTATAGATAATAGATAATGTCATTTTCGTTAATGTTATAACGAATCTTTATTTTTTTTTTTTCCTTTATCGTATCGGATTGCCCAAAATTTAGCAATCCAATAAAATAAAGCTTTCGCGGGCGAATATTTACTCTTTCAATATCTAGTTCAGTTGTGGGGTTAGCCTATGACCTCTCAGAATAAATGAATTGTTCCCCGGTTCGTTCCGCCATCCCACCCAATGAATCATTAGGATTCGTTTTTAAGAGAATCTTCTGCATTCACAGGTTCCGTCGTTCCCATCGCTTCTCGATTAATGGTTAGGTCTGAATTCTACAATGGAGCCCCTCTAATGAAATTTTTTATTGAGTCAATCTTCTCAGTCTTTATTGG